TTGGTGTCCCCTTATTTTATTTTAATCTACCAATTCAATTGAATGAGATTTCTCAAAGATTTATCCCATCCCATTTTTTATCGGGTATCGGGTTAACCAAAAGAGGTTAATTATAATTACATGAGTTTCAAACTTGAATTTTGATTCAAAACAAAATCCGTTTTATCTTTTCTCCCACTTTCAGACGAATAATAGGTATTTCCCTTATAGAATAGAATTTTCTGAAAGTTAACTATCTCGGTTTTATATCGAAATTTATATAGAATCTGTGAAAAAGACTTTCTCTCCTAAGACGGAAAAGACTTACTATCTTTGGGATCTGATGCTACACCGCTGCTCTTTACTTTAGTGGATCGACTCTATTACATAAGTGGATTCCTAACTTTTTTTATATCATGCCATTAAGTAAGCAGTTCTTATTGTATCGGCCCAAAACCTCACTAATTGATCTTTACGGTGCTTCCTCTATCAATTAGATCCTTTATCCATAGAATAAAGTATCTAGGCATATCTATTTCTTCATATTTCTACTTCTATGAAGTTTGTTTCTTTGCTACAGCTGATAAAAATCGTTGTTTTGGACGATGGATATGTAGAAAGCCTATGTTTGTTTCTATTATTTAATATTAATAGCGGATTTTTTCTTTCTTTCCCTTTTTCTTTCTATAGTAGAGAGAGTCGCACGTAATGACAGATCACAGCCATATTATTAAAAGCTTGTGGTAAGAACGGATTTCGCTCTAGTGCCCGAAAATAATATTCTAAAGCTTTCGTATGTTCGCCGTTACTTGTGTGGATAAGGCCTATGTTATAGAGTATATAACTTCGATCATAGGGATCAATTTCTAGTCGCATAGCTTCATAATAATTCTGTAAAGCTTCCGCATAATTTCCTTCGGATTGAGCCGACATCCGTTACGGTCGTCATTCGATTCAAAGAATCTCCGTTCCAGAACCGTACGTGAGATTTTCATCTCATACGGCTCCTCCCTTATGTGCATAATAAGAATAATACATGGATTCAAAAAAAAATGGGGATTTTCTCATTATGAACTGAAGCGGGGCTAGTGTTTTTACAAGAAATCTCTAGCCAACCTTCCTGCAAAAGATATTTTCTTAACATCAAGCATGTTGGTACTAGATATAAATGGTAACTCCAACAATTTATTTGTTCTCAACGCCCCCTAATTTCCAGGAATTAGTCACTTCAACAGTCTTCGATGGTTATACGGGTATCCAAAGTACGAAGGAGATGGGTGTTTGTTGTCCCAACCATTCTTGTTAGTCCCAATCCTGATGAGGAAAGGGGTTCATTTATAACAAAGTTTTCGTGGTGTTGATTCCTAGGTGTAGTGCTTCTTCCCCTATGCTGCCTATTGGGACTAGTGGAGCAAGATTGCCCGAAGAACCTATGGGTATAACCTTTCGCTCAATACTAGAATCGATAATTGAAGCATCGGAGGCTGCATTAATCGGGGATACACGACAGAAGGAATTGTTCTATTTCCAAACTTCACCTTCAACAAGCGTAGATTTCTTTCAATAATATTTTTTCTTTCTATTCGGAATCAGGTGTCTTTTTTTACTAAGACTGATAGCGAGAAATAAAAAAAAATCAAATCGCACCATCTCTGTAATAGGTAAATGCCTCTTTTTCTCCTGAAGTTGTCGGAATTATTCGTAATAAGATATTGGCTACAATTGAAAAGGTTTTATCAATAAAATTTCCATTTATCCGCGATCTAGGCATAGATAACAATCCATTCTATAATTCTTTTCATTACCTCTCGTGGAAAACGATCAAAGTAATTGTACAGTACGAAATAACATAAAAACAAAACAGGCTAATAATAATAAAAATAATAAAAAAGATATACACCTTACTACTCAAATTGTTTCTTCGGAATTTATAATAAAACAAATAAGAAAGATTTTAATCCGATTCGATTTCATGCAGTAGTATACCAATGACGGGAACTAGTCCGATTTCATCGAAGTTGAAGAATCAAGGAATTTTTCCTAGAGATTAGGATAACTCGATAAAAGTTTCGATTGAATTATGATCCAAATACAAATAGGAAAAAGAGTTGAATAATCATTCTATGATGAAAATAGAATACCCGTCCTTACTGATTCATTAATTTGTAATAGATCTATGGAGTAAGATAAGGGGTTCTTGTTGAGAAACCAAAAAGGGGAAAATCTTTGATTTAATTCGGTATAAATAGCCGAATCAGAAGAAGCTGGGAGCGTCGTCTTCGCAAACATGAATAGATATATCTTTATTGGTTTTAATTGTTTTTCACCAAAAAAAAAGGATCTTTATCCCCTATTCCCTCAGCCGCGAAGAAAAGATCTTTTCTTGATGAAAAGTTTTCTATTTGTCGAGTTAGAATTGATTGGTCGTATCTATCCAATAATCTACTAGATAATGACTCGTATTCACTCGGGTTCTGAGTCATAATCATTATGGAGGAGAGATGGCCGAGTGGTTGAAGGC